TGTCCCATTTTTTTCGAGTTAATCAAAAGAGGTTAATTACATGAGTTTCAAACTTGAAGTTTGATTTTATTAATAATAATAATTAATAATAATAATCCGTTTTGTTTTATCTTTTCTCCCACCTTCAAAAGAATAAAGCGTAGGTGTTCTACACAATTTTCTGCAAGGTAACTATCTCGGTTTCATATAGAAATTTCTATTTATAGAAATTTCTATTTATATAGAATCTTTGAAAAAGACCTTCTCTCATAAGAAAGAAAAGGCTTACTATCTTTGGGATCTGATGCTACACCGCTGCTCAATACTTTAGGGGGTCGACTCCATTACATAAGTGGATTCCTAGCTTTTGTCTCATATTATGACATTAAGTAAGCAGTTCTTATTGTATCGGCAAAAACTTCGCTAATTGATCTTTACGGTGCTTCCTCTATCAATTAGATCCTTTATCCATAGAATAAAGTATCTAGGCATATTTCTTTTTTCATATTTCGATTTCTATGAAGTTTATTTCTTTGCTACAGCTGATAAAAATCGTTGTTTTGGACGATGCCATATGTAGAAAGCCTATTTTTTTTACTAGTAGATTTTGCTCTTTCTTTCCTTTTTCTTTCTATAGTGTAGATAGTCGCACGTAATGACAGATTACGGCCATATTATTAAAAGCTTGTGGTAAGAAAGGGTTTCGTTCTAATGCCCGAAAATAATATTCCAAAGCTTTTGTGTGTTCTCCATTACTTGTGTGAATAAGGCCTATATTATAGAGTATATAACTTCTATCATAGGGATCGATTTCTAGTCGCATAGCTTCATAATAATTCTGTAAAGCTTCCGCATAATTTCCTTCGGATTGAGCAGACATCCGTTACGGTCGTTATTCGATTCAAAGAATCTCCGTTCCAGAACCGTACGTGAGGTTTTCATCTCATACGGCTCCTCCCTTATGTGCATAATAAGCCTAATACATAGAATCAAAAAGGAGTGAAATATTCTCATTATGAACTGAGCGGGGCTAGTGTTTTTACAAGAAATCTCTAGCCAACCTTCCTGCAAAAGATCGTTTCTTAACATCCAAGATGTTGGTACTAGATAAAAATATAAAAATGTTACGTTAACTCCAACAATTTCTTTGTCCTCAACATCCCTTAATTTCTAGGAATTAGTCACTTCAACAGTCTTCGATGGTTATATGGGTATCCAAAGCACGAATGAGATGGATATTTGTTGTCCCAACCATTCTTCTTAGTCCCGATCCCAATAAGGAAAAGGGCAAATTTATAGCAAAGTTTTCGTGTTGTTGATTCCTAAACGTAGTGCTTCTTCCTCTATGCCGCCTAGTGGTACTAGTGGAGCAGTATTAACCTGCAATACATAACCCATAGCCATAGGTGTAACCTTTTCGCTCAATGCTAGAATCGACAATTGAAACATCTGAGGCTGCATTAATCGAGGATACACGACAGAAGGAATGTTTTTTTAGAAACTTCACCTTCAATAAACGTAGAGTTTTTTTTTCAAATCTTTCTATCCCGGCTAATGTGTCTTTCTCCTAAGACTCGACGCGGTAAATAAAAGAAATCAAATCACACCATCTCTGTAATAAGTAAATGCCTCTTTTTCTCCTGAAGTTGTCGGAATTATTCGTAATAAGATATTGGCTACAATTGTAAAGGTCTTATCAATCAAATTTCCAGTTATCCGGGATCTAGGCATAGGTAGCAATCCATTTTAAAATTTCTTTTAATTACCTCTCGTTAGAAAACGATCCTACAAAAAAAGTAATTATACAGTACGAAATAACATAAAAACAGACTTAACTCATAAAAAAAGATAGACCGCGTGTTCGAGTCGTTCCAATCCCGTTATTTTAGCCGGTATAGATATCAGAAAAAGACGGGAACGTCATCTTCCCAAACAGCAAACATAAATAGATATATATCTTTATTGTTTATTGTTTTTAAGAAAAAGTTTTTCACAAAAAAAAAAAAAAAAATTTCTTTATCCCCAAGCCCCGAAGGAAAAGTCTTTCTTTGATTAAATGATTAAAAGTTTTCTATTTTTTATAGTTTATAGTTAGAATTAATTGTATGTACCGTACCTATCCAACATCTAATCTAATATATATGATACTAAATTCTATATCATACTAAATACAGTTGGAATAATTACATCAATAGTTGCATTGACAGTTATCTTCATTCTCAAATCGGGATTGACTCGCGATTCACTCGCTTTCGAGGCCATAATCATTATCCTAATCATTATGTAGGAGAGATGGCCGAGTGGTTGAAGGCGTAGCATTGGAACTGCTATGTAGGCTTTTGTTTACCGAGGGTTCGAATCCCTCTCTTTCCGCACCTTCACCTAATTTATCAATGTTACTGAAATGCTATTGACCGCAATATATCAAATCACCTAACAATGGATACCCTTATTCCAAGAGTTCTATCTTTCTTTGATATGGATTCTCTATTCCTAATTTCTGTGGAACAGAAAATACGAGTGGACAAGGAATGAAAATGCCCCTATCATTCTAGGATATATCAATGGGATAAAAATCCCCCAAGAAAACCCATACCTTTTGTCTCTTTACTTAGGTGACAGGGGACAAAATTGTTCGAACTCTTGTTATTTTAGTTAGGTTTAAGTCTGACGAGAATAATATTCTACAACTAGCAATTCATTTATTTTCAAGCCAATCCATTTACTATCTATTATGTGATTGACCAATCCTTTATATTGGAATGGGTGCAGAGTCAAATGTTTTGGCAATTCCTCCTGGGGGAATGAATCAAGAGAATTTTGAATCATAACTCTAGATTTTTGTTCATCTTTCGCTGTAATAATATCTCGGGGTTTGCAGCGATAACTTGGTATATCTACTATACGACCATTAACTAAAATATGTCTATGGTTAACTAATTGGCGGGCTCGAGGAATAGTTGACGCCATACCTAATCGAAAAAGGATGTTATCCAAACGCATTTCAAGTAATTGTAGTAAAACCTGACCTGTTGACCCTTTGGCTTTTGCGGCGATACGAACGTATTTAAGCAATTGTCGTTCTGTAAGACCATAATGAAAACGCAATTTTTGTTTTTCTTCTAAACGAATACGATATTGAGATTTTTTACCGGCGCGCGATTGATTTCTAAGATCGCTCCCGGCTCTAGGCCTTTTACTAGTTAGTCCCGGTAAAGCCCCCAGACGGCGTATTTTTTTGAAACGAGGCCCTCGGTAACGTGACATAAAGACTCCTTATTTTCTTTATTTTATTGAAATTTCATAAACCTAAATTAAAACTGAACTAAAGGATAAATATGATAAATGAGGCAAAATCTACTGTAGTATTATACTACAAAAAATACTGATATACTACAAATGAGATGGATTCTATCAATATCCGGACCTTATTGTATATACACAAAGAATGTATATAGAATAAAAAAAAATAGAAAAAAAAAGCCAGCTATCGGAATCGAACCGATGACCATCGCATTACAAATGCGATGCTCTAACCTCTGAGCTAAGCGGGCTCACATAACAGAAATTGTACATGCACAGGAATTTAGTAAACTACTGGAACCTTAGCTATTCACTTTTCATTCGTAGTAATTAATAATTAAATTAAATGAATATAGAAAAATGAACTGAATATATAAAAAAAAAAGAAAAGAATTGACCGTTCGAGTATTCAAAATTGCATAAGAAAAATGATTCGAAGAAAAACATATAGAATAAATGTGGTATATATGTATCTATATTGAATTATTGAATTGCGGATACAGAAATGATAGAATGATTTCTGATTAGACCAAATTTGGGGTCCAAACTAGATATGAAAGAGGCTAGACAAGAAATCAAATAAAATATTAAAATAAGAGGAAACACTATTCTAGGAATATAGGAATCGGTATCTAATGAATAGGAATCGGTATCTAATGACTTTAACAGTTCCAGTAGAATAGAAATGAAAGAAAATAAGGGAATGACATAATAACATAATAATAAGATCTGAATCTCAAAACACAAAACAAAGAGGGGATATGGCGAAATTGGTAGACGCTACGGACTTAATTGAATTGAGCCTTAGTATGGAAACTTACTAAGTGATAACTTTCAAATTCAGAGAAACCCCGGAAAAAAAAGGGGCAATCCTGAGCCAAATCCTATTTTTCGAAAACAAACAAAGGTTCATAAAGACAGAATAAGAATACAAAAGGATAGGTGCAGAGACTCAATGGAAGTTGTTCTAACAAATAGAGTTGACTGCGTTGCATTAGTCAAGTACAAGTAAGGGAATCCTTCTGCTAAAGTTAAAATTCCAGAAAAAAAGAAAGTTAAAGTAAAGTATAACCCTATATACATAATACATAGGCATGCGTACTGAAATACTATCTCAAATGATTAATGACAACCGACCCAAATCTGTATTTTATTCTATTTATATGAAAAATGAAATAATTAATAATTCAAATATCAAATAAGAAAAAAAAAAAAAGCATTGCTTTGATTTGAATCGATTCCAAGTTGACGAAAGAATCGAATATTCATTGATCAGATCATTCACCCCAGAATCTGCTGATTAATTGGACGAGAGTAAAGATAGAGTCCCATTCTACATGTCAATATCGACAACAAAGAAATTTATAGTAAAAGGAAAATCCGTCGACTTTATAAATCGTGAGGGTTCAAGTCCCTCTATCCCCAAAAAAGGGGCCCACTGGACTCCCTAATTGTTTATCTTATTCTCTCTTTTCGTTGTTTATCTTATTCTCTCTTTTCGTTGTTTATCTTATTCTCTCTTTTCGTTAACGATTCAAAATTCGTTATCTTTCTCATTTATTCGAGTTTTTCACAAATGTATCTGAGCTGCATTTTTTTTTTCTTTTCATTTCTTTTCACAAGTTTTGTGATAGATAGGATAGACATCCAAACGAACTTCTTTGAGTAAAACAAGGAATCCCTTTTGAAAATTGGAATGATTAACAATGATAAGACTT